ATTAATTTATTAATTTAATGAAAATCCAAATAATGAGAATCAAAATTAAAATGAAATTAAATATATTAAATATAAATATATAAAATGGAATAGATAAATAATTAGATAAATAGAAAGAATTTAGAAAGACTTGAAATAAATCGAAAAGCAAAAGGACTTGTACTGGATGTGCACTACATATACAAATGGATCAAAAAGAGATGTAGGTGAAAAAAGAAATTAACGAAAAAAAAATAGGAAGAAACCTTGGGCTTATTCAATCAAGCAATATAAATAAAATACACAAGCTTAATCCCTTGTTTTGTTATTTGTTAATAGATTTCCAATGAAAAATCCCCCAGTTGCAAGTACTGTAAATTTTTTATATTTCTAGATCCAATTATCAATTCTCACTTGATCTTTTTTATATGCATCTTATATCAATAAAATTCTAGCAATAAAATCGATTTTTGTACTTATACGTATAGAACATCATAATATTCTATAGTAGCAACATTAACTAGGAATAATAAATAGGTATGAATAGAGAACCAAAAAAGAGGGGAAGGGTAAAGAAAAAGTTATAGAAAACTATATAGGAGTCATCTACACCCTCTTTTTTGGTTCTATTGCTTAATAGAATTTCGTTTGATTAAGACTAAGCTGCGTAAAAACCCCCGCCTTCTTTGAAATATCATGAACAGTTCCTGTAGGTTGAGCGCCCTTGTCAAGGAAATATAGAATAGCAGGAACGTTTAAATGGGTTTGATTATTTATCGGATCATAAAAACCCACTTTCCGAAGATCTCTTCCTTCTCTTCGGGATCGAACATCAATTGCAACGATTCGATAAACGGCTCATTGGGATAGATATAAATGAACAATACCCCCCCTAGAAACGTATAAGAGGTTTTCTCCTCATACGGCTCGCGAAAAAACGATTCGAAATTATTATGTATCGAATTAGAATGTCAAATATCAAATAGATATATAAAATCATCAAATCAATTTCCAGAGATTTAAGTCCTTCTTTTTTTTCTTCTTTTTCGAAAAAGAAGAAAAAAAGAGCATTCGTACTCTCATAACTCAAGTTGGATAACTTTCAAATAGCCTATAAAGAACAGCCTTAGGCATTTATTTCATTTTTTGAGCGGTCTCTAACCCCTTTGTTGTTTGTCTCCTTTCGAATCCATTTTTGGAGTCTCGATTCTGATCTAATTATTGAGACAATTGAAAACGGTATTTCCTTGTTCCAGGATCCTTTATCTTTGCCTTGAATCATTGGGTTTAGACATTACTTCGGTGATCTTTAATCGTTTTCAAAAATGGCAGCAACAAACCTCTTTTTGTGATTTCTTTCTATGAAAGAATTATACGAACAATTGATTCCTGCATGATACACTTTTGATCGAAAGAGTTTTACCAATTCAAAAAGATTTTCCTTTTGCATTGAAAAATTGTTCGAATCGGATCCTTTCGATTTCGATATCAAAAATATACTTACGAAGTTTGTTCCAACGTATTGATTGGTATTAACCCTAGACCCTTGCCCCTGAGAAATGAATAAATACTTTCTACTCGAGCTCCATCAAGTACTATTTACATTACAACCCAACAAAAAACGAGGGTTGTAGTAGAACCGAACAAAGGATGTCGAGCCAAGAGCCCATTCATTCCTAGATAATAGAAAATAGAAAATGGTGGATGGAAAAAAAATCCACAGCTGATCATGTCCTTCAAGTCGCACGTTGCTTTCTACCACATCGTTTCAAACGAAGTTTTACCATAACATTTCTTTAGTTTCGAACCAGTATGTAATTGATTCAATTATGGAATCATGAATAGTCATTGCTTCGGTCAATACACAGTACTTTTGACTTCTATATGAAATGAATAAGTAATTTAAGCCTCAGTTAGGAAGAAAAAGGCTCAGTAAGAATTCAATTTAACCCTCGATTTTATTGTATGAGTGCAATAGTTTTTTTATTTATAAATAAAAAATAACACGAATAAAAAAAAATTGGAATCTCCGTTGTATCTTCAAATGATTCGATAGAATAGATTCAACAATCTTACACGTCTTCGAGTCCCAAGGACACGTAAAAAACATTCAAATTATTTAAAAAAATTTCCTACCCCGACATCATAATTTAAATACAGTTTTACTAAGGATTATATTTGATCATCATAAGAGAGATAAATCCATATCGAGGATTTCCGTATCTATCAGATTAGACTGAACAATTTTCATTGGAAGGAATTATTGATATTCGATGTTAAATAGTTAAGAGTAAGGTAAGGGCTCACAAATCCTTTTCAAAAAAAGCGAAAGAACGCTATCAATGAAATATAAGGATAGCAATCCATGCATATAAAGATTTCCTCAATTTATGCGTAGTTTCTTTTGCTTGAACTTAAGGTTGACTAATCTTTCCCTAAAATTTTAAATGAAAATAAAGTAAATAAGATGTATGAATCATCCCCGTCTCAATTGTTATTACATAGATTTAAATTATTCATTAGAGACAAATACCAAATACCTAAAAATGAGGGTTAAAGAAAATCTATTAACCATTAAATATGGAACTTGATTATTTGGTAATGAAATTTGGACAGACATAGATATTCAAATTGATATCTTCCATCGCTCACTAACTCTTATCTACTCTCACTCTCAATTCATTCCGGGGGGATGATGAATCATAAATAAAAAAGGATCCTTTTTTCTGGGATGCTAGACTATTTTGTCTAAAATACAAAGCCAAAAAGATCCAGATTAAGTCATTAACTAGTCTTAAGAGACTTAATCCCATTGATTGAATTCAATCAGTAACAAGAATACCCTCTTGTTTAGAATTCAGAAATAAAAGGAGAATAATTGGGCTGTCTTATTAAAAAAAGATAGGGAATATAGAGGCTTTCGCATTTCGATTTAGAATGTATCCTTGAAAAATCAACTAGATATGGCACGTAAGGCTTTTCTAAGCAACTAACTTAAATACGAAAGTGAAAGGGGGAGGCATAAACTAAAAGGCTCATCAGACTTTTTTTGACTTCAACCTCTTGGGATCTAGGTTCCCATCTTATCTGGATCAAAAATGGATTCTGTTATGTTTTCGTATTATTCGAACTCGATTCAATTTGTGAAAAAAGATCAGATTCAGAGAAAAATTTTTAAAATTAGAAACAAGAAGTCAATTTTATCAAAACAAAAATTAGACTCTTAAATAGTAAATAAAACGTTGCTCAAAAACAAAAAGAGAATTTTGATTCTGATATCTGATATATATTAGAGTCCACTCTGGGACGGAAGGATTCGAACCTCCGAATAGCGGGACCAAAACCCGTTGCCTTACCACTTGGCCACGCCCCATTTCAATTTCTATTCAATACTAATAAACACTAATATTGATATTGGTTGTTCGTCAATTCCAGTGCAAATCCCTACGGAATAAATTCGATTCTTGTTTTATTTTAGTATTAGGGTTTTGACACGTGTAGCTGTCGAATTAAACTCAATTTATTGATCATTATATATAATTCAATTAAGATATTGTATGAAAGTATGATTTCTTCTATTCTCTTGTGAGAATAGAAGGATTTTTGTTTTGATTGGTTCGGTTCAAAGAAGTCTTTTTTTGTCTACCTGACTTCCTTTTCTTCATTTTTACCTTCTATCAATAACATATTAATAACTCAATCAAAATACAACTATCTCCAAGAAAAAAATGTTTGTTATGCTTAATATCTTTAGTTTGATTTATATCTGTTTTAATTCTGCCCTTTATTCCAGTAGTTTTTTATTCGCCAAATTGCCCGAGGCCTACGCTTTTTTGAACCCAATTGTAGATGTTATGCCAGTAATACCTCTTTTCTTTTTTCTCTTAGCCTTTGTTTGGCAAGCTGCTGTAAGTTTTCGATGAGATCTTTAATACTATCCTAGAAAAATTCATAATTTATTCGAGTTCGAGAAAAAAAATTTTACCAATTGATAAGATCAGATGAGTCTTACAATATGAATGAACCCTCAATTCAAACGGCGAAATTCTCGAGTAGCCACGATAAATTTGGATCCCGCGATTTCCCGATTCTTACTTTTTTTTTTCACTGAAACACCCTATATCGAGTCCACCACAATATCGAATTCGAATTGTGTGAATTTCTGAAAACTCTTTTCTATTTCTAGAAATTCGAAAACCGTTTCATTTCTTGGTGTCAAACTAGGATCCATAGTTCATAGTATAAAAATAGAGAATCTATTTTCTTTTTCCCAGAAAAACAGATTTGGAGATTGTGTAATGCTTACTCTCAAACTCTTTGTTTACACCGTAGTGATATTCTTTGTTTCTCTCTTCATCTTCGGATTCCTATCTAATGATCCAGGACGTAATCCTGGACGTGAAGAATAAAAAATAAGAAGGTTTTCCTTGCTTTATTCAATTCTTAGAAATGCTCTTAGGATTTTTTGCTATTCCACATCTTTAACTAGAACTATATCTTTAACTATATCTATTAAAAAAAAAACAAAAAGGTTTACTAAATTAAAATTTGAAAGATACCAAGCCATTGACGGAAACGGAAAGAGAGGGATTCGAACCCTCGGTACGAATAACTCGTACAACGGATTAGCAATCCGCCGCTTTAATCCACTCAGCCATCTCTCCTAATTGAAAAAAAAGACAATTACTATGTTACATTACACAAAAAAAAATAATGTTTAAAAAAAGCCCTTCTTTACTTTATTTATTATATTTCTATAAATTTCTTATATAAATTATTAGATAGCTTATAGAGATTCGTTTTTGATTCTATTTTGTATTGTATTATATAGATAGATACAACTTTTATCAGCAATTCCCTTTTTATAAAATTCAAATAAACGACTCGAAAAAGATATCTCGAATAAAAAAAAAAAAAAAATAAAGAATATCTCTTTAATTTTGAATTTTGTTTCCAAGGGCCGTTTTGATTTCCATGGCCTGGCCTGGCAGTACCGAGCCGGGCCTCCCTTTTTGTTTTGT